CTGTTAAGCATCCATGGCTGAATGGTTAAAGCGCCCAACTCATAATTGGTAAATTTGCGGGTTCAATTCCTGCTGGATGCACGCGAACGGGAACGTTCCATAAGTCTATTGGAACAGTCTCTCTATCCATGGAATCTCATCCATCATCCATACATAACGAATTGTTATGGTATATTCATACCATAACATAAGAACAATAAGAACTCGAATTCTTATCGATACTGGAACTCAGAGCATAGGAGGGAAAGTCGATTTATGGATGGAATCAAATACGCAGTATTTACAGAAAAGAGCCTTCGTTTATTGGGAAAGAATCAATATACTTCTAATGTCGAATCGGGATTCACTAAGACAGAAATAAAGCATTGGGTCGAACTCTTCTTTGGTGTTAAGGTAGTAGCTGTGAATAGCCATCGACTACCCGGAAAGGGTAGAAGAATGGGACCTATTCTGGGACATACAATGGATTACAGACGTATGATCATTACCCTTCAACCGGGTTATTCTATTCCACTTCTAGATAGAGAAAAGAACTAAAGGAGAATACTTAATAATACGGCGAAACATTTATACAAAACACCTATCCCGAGCACACGCAAGGGAACCGTAGACAGGCAAGTGAAATCCAATCCACGAAATAAATTGATCCATGGACGGCACCGTTGTGGTAAAGGTCGTAATGCCAGAGGAATCATTACCGCAAGGCATAGAGGGGGAGGTCATAAGCGCCTATACCGTAAAATCGATTTTCGACGGAATCAAAAAGACATATCTGGTAGAATCGTAACCATAGAATATGACCCTAATCGAAATGCATACATTTGTCTCATACACTATGGGGATGGTGAGAAGAGATATATTTTACATCCCAGAGGGGCTATAATTGGAGATACTATTGTTTCTGGTACAAAAGTTCCTATATCAATGGGAAATGCCCTACCTTTGAGTGCGGTTTGAACTATTGATTTACGTAATTGGAAGTAACCAATTAGGTTTACGACGAAACCTAGAAATCGATCACTGATCCAATTTGACTACCTCTACGGGATAGACCTCAACAGAAAACTGTTGAGTAACGGCAGCAAGTGATTGAGTTCAGTAGTTCCTCATAGAAAATTATTGACTCTGGAGATATGGTAATATGGAGAAGACAAAATTGTTTGAAGCACGCACAGAACCGGAAGCGCCCCTTGTTTCAAAGAGAGGAGGACGGGTTATTCACATTTAATTTGATGGTCAGAGGCGAATTGAAAGCTAAGCAGTGGTAATTAAGACCTCCGGGTGAAAATAGGGATGTCTCCTACGTTACCCATAATATGTGGAAGTATCGACGTAATTTCATAGAGTCATTCGATCTGAATGCTACATGAAGAACATAAGCCAGATGACGGAACGCGGAGACCTAGGATGTAGAAGATCATAACATGAGCGATTCGGCGGATTTGGATTCCTTTTCTATATATCCACTGATGTGGTACTTCATCATACGATTCATATAAGATCCATCTGTCTAGAGATCGTCATATACATCTAGAAAGCCGTATGCTTTGGAAGAAGCTTGTACAGTTTGGGAAGGGGTTTTTTGAGAAAAAAGAAGAATCTACTTCAACCGATATGCCCTTAGGCACGGCCATACATAACATAGAAATCACACGTGGAAGGGGTGGGCAATTAGCTAGAGCAGCAGGTGCTGTAGCGAAACTGATTGCAAAAGAGGGTAAATTGGCCACTTTAAGATTACCATCTGGGGAGGTCCGTTTGGTATCCCAAAACTGCTTAGCAACAGTCGGACAAGTGGGTAATGTTGGGGTGAACCAAAAAAGTTTGGGTAGAGCCGGATCTAAGTGTTGGCTAGGTAAACGCCCCGTAGTAAGAGGGGTAGTTATGAACCCTGTGGACCACCCCCATGGGGGCGGTGAAGGGAAAGCCCCCATTGGTAGAAAAAAACCCACAACCCCTTGGGGTTATCCTGCGCTTGGAAGAAGAACTAGGAAAAGGAAAAAATATAGTGATAGTTTTATTCTTCGTCGCCGTAAGTAAATACGTAACTAGGAATATGGAAAATTGCATTTTTGGAATTTGCAATAATGCGATGGGCGAACGACGGGAATTGAACCCGCGCATGGTGGATTCACAATCCACTGCCTTGATCCACTTGGCTACATCCGCCCCTTATACAGCTAAAAGATTTTCTCTTTTTTCCATTCATCATTATTCTATTTATTCTGACCTCCATACCTCGATCGAGATAGTGGACATAGGATGCCACTCTTTAAAAAGAAAAAAGGAGTAATCAGCTGTGACACGAAAAAAAACGAATCCTTTTGTAGCTCGTCATTTATTGGCAAAAATCGAAAAGATCAATATGAAGGAGGAGAAAGAAACAATAGTAACGTGGTCCCGGGCATCTAGCATTCTACCCGCAATGGTTGGCCATACAATCGCGATTCATAATGGAAAGGAACATATACCTATTTACATAACAAATCCGATGGTAGGTCGCAAATTGGGGGAATTCGTGCCTACTCGGCATTTCACGAGTTATGAAAGTGCGAGAAAGGATACTAAATCTCGTCGTTAACTGAATTCAGAATAGAAAGATTCAGAATAAACCCATTTTATATCAAAATAAAGTAAAGGTAATCGGGTAATAACCTTATTTATGACAAGTTTCAAATTGGTAAAGTATACCCCTAGGATAAAGAAAAAGAAGAACGAGCTAAGGAAACTCGCAAGAAAAGTTCCAACCGATCGTCTACTTAAGTTCGAACGGGTTTTCAAAGCTCAAAAACGCATACATATGTCTGTTTTCAAAGCACAAAGAGTTCTTGATGAGATTCGCTGGCGTTACTACGAGGAAACCGTTATGATACTCAACCTCATGCCTTATCGAACATCTTATCCCATCTTAAAGTTGGTTTATTCGGCAGCAGCAAATGCTACTCATTATAGGAATTTCGACAAAGCGAGTTTATTCATCACTAAAGCCGAAGTTAGTAGAAGTACTATTATGAAAAAATTCAGACCTCGGGCTCGAGGACGCGGTTATCCTATAAAAAAAACCATGTGTCATATAACAATTGTACTAAATATAGTAAAGAAATCAAAAAATCTTTAGATTAATCTAAGATTTCGATTCCCAATAAAAAAAAATAGAATAGAAAAATATGGGACAAAAAATAAATCCACTCGGTTTCAGACTTGGTACAACCCAAAATCACCATTCCTTTTGGTTCGCACAACCAAAAAATTATTCTGAAGGTCTACAGGAAGATAAAAAAATACGGAATTGTATCAAGAACTATATACAAAAGAATAGGAAAAAAAGCTCGAATAGAAAAATAGAATCAGACTCAAGTTCCGAAGTAATTACACATATAGAAATTCAAAAAGAAATTGACACAACCCACGTCATAATCCATATTGGATTCCCCAATTTATTAAAAAAAAAAGGAGCAATCGAAGAATTAGAGAAAGATCTCCAAAAGGAAGTGAATTCTGTAAACCAGAGACTTAATATTGCTATCGAAAAAGTTAAAGAGCCTTATAGACAACCTAACATTCTTGCAGAATATATAGCTTTCCAATTAAAAAATAGAGTTTCATTCCGAAAGGCAATGAAAAAAGCCATTGAATTAACTAAAAAAGCAGATATAAAGGGAGTAAAAATCCAAATTGCAGGTCGTCTAGCAGGGAAAGAAATTGCACGTGCCGAATGCATCAAAAAGGGTAGACTTCCCCTTCAAACAATTCGCGCTAAAATAGATTATTGCTGCTATCCAATTCGAACTATCTATGGAGTATTAGGTGTAAAAATTTGGATATTCGTAGAAGAAGAATAACTAACCTTGTCTTCCCATTCTGCCCTGTGATAGAATAAAAAAGAAAAGAACCTTATTTTTCCCGAAATCCCTGAAAAAAAGAAGAAATTATATCTCTTTCTATAAGATTTAATGAAAATTTCTAAATCTTTTAATATAATTGCTATGCTTAGTGTGTGACTCGTTAGTTTTTTCTTTAAGGCCAAAAATGGGATTCGAAAAAATTGACCGAACCCTACTAAAAATAGAAAAAAACTTAGTAATTCTATAAAATTAACTAAATAACCAACCTATTGCTTCGTATTATCAAGATCCTAACTAAGAAACAGTCACTATGTGAATAAATACATCGATCATAAATGAGCGGATCTATCATATAGTTGTAGCAACTGCATTTTTTTCTCTAAAAAAGAAACAGGATTCTAGGTTGTGAAGCAAAACTAAAAGGATGTGGATAAAAGGAGGGATGATAGATAGAAGGAAAAAGAATAAGAAAGATATAGGATTCCGATGTGTATGGTCTATGGATTACACCATAAAAAGCAATGTGATAAAGCACAATATATTAAAATAATAAAAATAAGAGAGAATTCGAAATCGTAACTTGAAACAAAAAATACAAATTAAAAGCAATAATAAGGAGTAGCCCGTGTTAATAAAACTGAGAAAATTGACTCGGAAAGAAATTTTTTGGAAGCTCCATTGCAGGATTCAAACCTAACCATTAAAGGAGAAGCTGTGGGAACGACAAAACCTATGACTGGATAGGATTTTATTGAAAAGAATCCTAAAACTTCATTGGGTGGGATGGCGGAACAAACCAAAAAAATTGCTTTATTTGGTAAGTTAGAAATTAACAAATAAGACAGGAAAGAGTAAAAATTCGCCCGCGAAATCTTTATTGCATTAGAATACTTTACCACGATTCAATAAGAGTAAAAATAAGGGAATTCCTTAGAAAAAGAAGGATTACATTATATCCAAATATAGAATTTGAATATATTATAGATCTTCTTTCTTAACTATATATTTTTCTATTATATATTGATGTGTATCTATCCGTAATATCTTTGAATATTTATTAGGAATTAGAGAAATTTGCATGCTTTCTCATTTTATTCGCGAGGAGCTGGATGAGAAGAAACTCTCATGTCCAGTTTTGCAGTAGAGATGGAACTAAGAAAGAACCATCGACTATAACCCCAAAAGAACTAGATTTCGTAAACAACATAGAGGAAGAATGAAGGGAAAATCCCATCGAGGCAATTGTATTTGTTTCGGTAGATACGCTCTTCAAGTACTTGAACCCGCTTGGATCACAGCGAGACAGATAGAAGCAGGGCGAAGAGCAATGACACGATATGCACGTCGTGGTGGAAAACTATGGGTACGTATATTTCCCGACAAACCGGTTACAATGAGACCCACAGAAACACGTATGGGCTCTGGAAAGGGATCCCCCGAATATTGGGTAGCCGTTGTTAAACCGGGTCGAATACTTTATGAAATGAGCGGAGTATCCGAAACTGTAGCTAGAGCAGCTATGGAAATAGCTGCCAGTAAAATGCCCATACGAAGTCAATTTCTTCGATTAGGGATATCGAACCCTCAAAAAGAATATTGAAAACCCAGATTTGTCCTTCTATAAATAGATAGACAATATTGATTTCCTCCTTTTGCATTGAAATAATAAATTGAAATCAAAATAATATGATTCAACCTCAGACCCTTTTAAATGTAGCAGATAACAGTGGAGCCCGAAAATTGATGTGTATTCGAGTCATAGGAGCTGCTGGTAATCAGCGATATGCTCGTATTGGTGATGTTATTGTTGCTGTAATCAAAGACGCAGTGCCCCAAATGCCTCTAGAAAGATCTGAAGTAATTCGAGCTGTAATTGTACGTACATGTAAAGAATTCAAATGCGAAGACGGTATAATAATACGCTATGATGACAACGCAGCAGTTATCATTGATCAAAAAGGAAATCCAAAAGGAACTCGAGTTTTTGGCGCGATTGCCGAGGAATTGAGAGAATTGAATTTTACTAAAATAGTTTCATTAGCTCCTGAAGTATTATAAATACTAGTAGACGAGATATAGATCAAAGAAAAATTAGTAGATTGTTTTTCACGTATATGCTTTAAAAAAAAATTAAAAGAAAAAAGAAAACATGTTCATTATAGAAAAATAAGGAGGAACCTAGAATTAGAGTCTTATGGGCAAAGATACTATTGCTGATTTACTAACCTCTATAAGAAACGCGGACATGAATAAAAAAGGAACTGTTCGAGTAGTATCTACAAATATTACCGAAAACATTGTTAAAATACTTCTACGAGAGGGTTTTATTGAAAGTGTTCGAAGACATCAGGAAAATAACAGATATTTCTTGGTTTCAACTTTGCGGCATCAAAAGAGAAAGACTAGAAAGGGAATATATAGAACTAGAACCTTTTTAAAGCGTATCAGCCGACCTAGCTTACGAATTTATGCTAACTATCAAGGAATTCCTAAGGTTTTGGGCGGAATGGGAATTGCTATTCTTTCTACTTCTAGAGGTATAATAACAGATCGAGAAGCTCGACTAAAGAGAATCGGGGGAGAAGTCTTATGTTATATATGGTAATGACCCCGCCTATAGTGCACGAATTCTATCTCGAACTTCCTATTTTGGAAATAAAAATCAAAAAATAGGAGAAAAAAAATATGACAGAAAAAAAAAATAGGAGAGAAAAAAAAAAACCGAGAGAAGCAAAAGTAACTTTCGAAGGTTTAGTTATGGAAGCCCTACCCAACGGAATGTTCCGCGTTCGGCTAGAAAATGACACCATCATCCTGGGCTATATTTCAGGAAAAATCCGGTCCAGTTCTATACGAATACTTATGGGGGATAGGGTCAAAATTGAAGTAAGTCGTTATGATTCAAGCAAGGGACGTATAATTTTTAGACTTCCCCATAAAGATTCGAAGCGTAACGAAAACTCAAAGGATACGGAAGATTTGAAGGATACCAAAGATTCAAAGGATTAGGTTTTCTAGGGTAATAAATTCCAAGTTTCCAAATTTAAATGAAGAGACTTATTTTTTCCAAAAGAGTAAATTCATAAAAGGAGTACCTAAATATGAAAATACGAGCTTCCGTCCGCAAAATTTGTACAAAATGTCGCCTGATTCATAGGCGTGGGCGAATTAGAGTCATTTGTTCCAATCCGAAGCATAAACAAAGACAGGGGTAATCCTTCGAAAAGGAAGCTTTCCCCTCTAAAAAGTCAAAATAAAGTACCCACGGAAATGTCCAAATTCAAAATAAAAAAATTCAAGTAAAGAATATATTTTACCCCGAAACGGATATCTTTGTATCTTTTTTTCTTTTTGTTATTTCCAACTCATATTTATGAGATAATAAAATATGACAAAAGCTATGCCAAAAATAGGTTCACGTAAGAAAATACGTATTGGTTTGCGTAGGAATGCCCGTTTTAGTTTACGGAAGAGTGCACGTAGAATAACAAAAGGAGTTATTCATGTTCAAGCCAGTTTCAACAATACCATTATAACTGTTACAGACCCGCAAGGTCGGGTGGTTTTCTGGTCCTCCGCAGGTACTTGTGGATTCAAAAGCTCAAGAAAAGCATCACCCTATGCGGGTCAAAGAACAGCAGTAGATGCTATTCGTACAGTGGGCTTGCAACGAGCAGAAGTTATGGTAAAAGGTGCTGGTAGCGGAAGAGATGCCGCATTACGAGCCATTGCTAAAAGTGGTGTACGGTTAAGTTGTATACGCGATGTAACACCTATGCCGCATAATGGGTGTCGACCTCCTAAAAAAAGACGTCTGTAAAAGAAATAAACCGCTTTCAAGAGAAATAAACGATTCACCGATCAAATAATAATACTAGTCTATTATGGTTCGAGAGGAGGTAACAGCATCCAACCAAACACTACAGTGGAAGTGTGTTGAATCAAGAGTAGATAGTAAGCGTCTTTATTATGGCCGTTTCATTCTGTCCCCGCTTAGAAAAGGTCAAGCGGATACTGTCGGTATTGCCTTGCGAAGAGCTTTACTTGGAGAAATAGAAGGAACATGTATCACACGCGCAAAATTTGGGAACGCGCCACACGAATATTCTACAATAGTGGGTATTGAAGAATCCATACAAGAAATTTTACTAAATTTGAAAGAAATTGTATTGAAAAGTAATCTCTATGGAGTTAGAGACGCATCAATTTGTGTCAAAGGTCCTAGATACATAACCGCTCAAGATATAATCTTACCGCCTTCCGTAGAAATCGTTGATACGACACAACCTATAGCTAACTTGAGGGAGCCCCTAGATTTCTGTATTGAGTTACAGATCAAGCGAGATTGCGGATATCATACGGAACTAAGAAAGAACTCTCAAGATGGAAGTTATCCTATAGATGCTGTATCCATGCCTGTTCGAAATGTAAATTATAGTATTTTTTCTTGTGGGAATGGAAATGAAAAACACGAGATACTTTTTTTAGAAATATGGACGAATGGAAGTTTAACCCCTAAAGAAGCACTTTATGAAGCTTCTCGTAATTTGATTGATTTATTTTTTCCTTTTCTACACGTGGAGGGGGGGGGCACTAGTTTCGACCAAAATAAAAACAGATTTACTCCACCCCTTTTAACCTTTCAAAAAAGATTCACTAATCTAAAGAAAAACAAAAAAGGAATTCCATTGAATTGTATTTTTATTGATCAATTAGAATTGCCTTCTAGAACGTATAATTGTCTCAAAAGGTCCAATATACATACACTATTGGACCTTTTGAGTAAGACTGAAGAAGATCTTATGAAAATTAACAGTTTTCGTATGGAGGATGAAAAGCTTATATGGGACACTCTAGAGAAGCATCTCCCAATTGATTTACCTAAGAACAAGTTCTCGCTTTAAATCCATTGCAATTTTTTCCTCTTTTTTTCTAGAGTTAGAATAAAAAGAAAACAATTTTGCATCTTTAGCACAATCTCTATTTTCGCGAAATGGATCATAATAAAATAGATTTTAGGTATCTAGGGAAGATTCACTTGGAAGTAACTGTTTCCTAGATACCCATGCAGGAGATTTCACGGTTGAATGAATCCACTCGAAAAATCCCTAAAAAAGACCTAAAGTTAAGGATTTATCAATGGGTAATGTTGCTCCGATACCTAACCAAAGAGCTACTGCAGTACCGATTAAAAAAACGGTCGTAGCTACTGGGCGACGAAATGGATTTTGGAATTTATTGACATTCTCTAGAAAAGGTACTGTCAATAAGCCTGTTGGCACAGAAACCATTAAGAGAACGCCCAATAACTTATTGGGTACTGTACGGAGTATTTGAAATACGGGAAAGAAGTACCACTCAGGTAATATTTCCAGGGGTGTTGCAAAAGGGTCCGCCGGTTCACCAATCATTGACGGCTCGAGAACCGCTAAACCCACATTGCATGCAATAGTACCTAGAATTACTACTGGAAAAATGTATAAAAGATCGTTGGGCCACGCGGGTTCCCCGTAATAATTATGTCCCATCCCTTTAGCTAATTTTGCTCTTAATACAGGATCATTTAAGTCAGGTTTCTTTGTTATTGGGATAGGTGAATTCTTTAGGATCCATCCCCCAAAGGAACCGGACGTGAGAATTTTTCATCATCCGGCTCGAGCAAGAATGAAAGAAATAAGACCGCGGAAGATCCACAATAGAATAGGTTATATAATGACTCAAGGTAAGAAAAGCTTTATCAGATTATCTTTTTCCGAAGTTGCGCCTATAATTACTATCCTATTCTTATGTGTAAATGCTCAATATCCAAGTGGGCTTACAAATTTGATCATGATCAATCGCTTTGTGGATTGTCTCTTGATTAGTTGGTGTTTATCCCCTCAATATCGTAAGTTTCTTACGTCCAAACAAAGTATTTACTTGTTACTAATAAAAAATCTAAAAGTTTAGCCTACGCTCTTCCTTAGATCCCCTCTTTTACTCCGATAGTATTGCCGATCGAAATCAATGCAAAGAAAATGAATGCATTTCCATACTATAATAAAAAGTAAGTGTAATAAATATAGAATTGGATCATATCACAGGACTTATTCCATTTATACTCTACGGGATCTTACGGAGCCTGTTCATGGATGACATGGTTGGGGTATGATCATAGAAAATATTCTCCTCGAGTGAACCAGCCTATCCTTCCTAGATGGGAGACTTACGTGTTGATTGGATGCGGAGACACCTTTGGTCGTGAATTCTAATGTGGCAGATCCTATTCTCTATCTGCATGGCCAAATCAATAATTCAAGTCACACACTCCCATAATCCGTCTTATTTTCTTTCGTAAAATTCGCTTCAACTATTTGTATCAAAATACTTTGGAGTTGAAGATAAGTATCCAAATGACATGTCTTATTTTACAATAACCCATGTTTGTAGCAATGAAATACCACAACCTACCCGATATGATATATGAGAATTAGAATTCTCTATGATATGCTTTCCCTATAAAGGACCCGAAATACCTTGCTTACGTATCATTGGAAAGTGCATTAACATAAATACGGCAGTAAGCAGAGGCAGTACAAAGGTGTGTAAACTATAAAAACGAGTCAAAGTGGATTGGCCCACACTAGCACTTCCGCGTAATAACTCCACTAAAGGGGATCCTATTACCGGAATCGCTTCAGGTACACCTGTCACAATTTTGACTGCCCAATAACCAATTTGATCCCAAGGCAAAGAATAACCAGTTACACCAAATGATGCAGTCAATACAGCCAAAACCACACCTGTGACCCAAGTTAATTCACGGGGTTTTTTAAATCCTCCTGTAAGATATACACGAAATACGTGCAGGATCATCATTAGAACCATCATACTTGCTGACCATCGATGAACTGATCGGATTAACCAACCAAAGTTGGCCTCTGTCATTATATATTGAACAGAGGAAAAAGCCTCTGTAACCGTTGGCCGGTAGTAAAAAGTCATAGCAAAACCAGTAGCAACTTGTACTAGAAAACAAGTAAGTGTAATTCCCCCTAAACAATAAAATATGTTGACATGAGGAGGAACATATTTACTAGTTATATCATCCGCAATTGCCTGAATTTCAAGACGTTCCTCAAACCAATCATATACTTTATTGAGATAGGTAACTAGTCCGACCCCCCCTCTGAGAACCGTATATGAAAATTTCATTTCGTACGGCTCAAGCAGAAACACACAAATTTTCAACGGATATTAAAAAACTTCATCAGCTACGGTATCGGATCGATTTGCCTTGAAGATATGAAATAAGAAAAATCCAGAATTTCTTCTTTGTGATGATAATGCCAAAAAATCTCAAGTTGGCTCATCTGTCTTTCTTTCCCTTATGTTGATCGTTAGAGGCCTCTTGACTTTTCTCGTCCCTATTTTTTATTTATCCAAATCCAAATTTCTAGTAGTTTTCTGATAGAAATTATCTTGTTGCGATCCTATGAATCAGTTCAATTAAAACCTTAGATTCATACTAGAGCCACGATGATTGAGTCTCAAGCTAACCAAAAGGCAAGGGTTCTTCGAATAAAAACCGCTTGATGATCATTTATTGAATCGGTGTAATGACTAGACAAAATCGAGAGAAAAAAAAAGTTATCTTTTGGGTAAACAAAATTGGATTGGAAGGAAGAAAATTTCTTTTTTTATTAAGAACTACCTGAATTTTTTTCAGTCTGGTTGCGGGGTCTAAATAGTTAGTATGAATCATAGTTCCATTTTTTTTTCTTGATCCACTTTATGTATTTCGTGTTCCAGATACTAGAATAAATAATATCCGACGAATTAGAATCATCTTGATACAGATAACAGGCCCTTTCTATGTATTCTCAATAGGATCAATTCTAACAAGTCACACACTCATATTCCAGAGATACCGAAACAAAAAATCCACGGTCGAACTGCCAGAATGTCTAGAAATGTGCAGCTTAAAATAGAAAGGCCTTGTTTTAGTTAGTAGAAACCTAATTCATTAAAATTCCGTCCAGTAAAACAGAAGAATTATAAATTTCTAAAATGATAGATAGGAATATCGCGAATAAAGCCATTGCGACCCCCATAAGAGGAGTAGTTCCCCAGCCTGGAGCTACTTTCCCATATTCTGAATTCAAGGGTTTCAATAAACCACCTGCGCCAGTTCGTTTTGGCCTAGCTCTAGAACTATCTTCAACGGTTTGTGTAACCATAAATTCTATTTAATCATTGGTGTTGACTTTGTATACTATTCCATTGTAGTTGTAAATACACGATCTTTTCATAGATCCATTGTAATCTTGAAATTCTACAAAAAAAAATGGAAACAGCAACTTTAGTCGCCATCTCCATATCTGGTTTACTTGTAAGCTTTACTGGGTATGCCTTATATACCGCGTTTGGGCAACCCTCTCAACAATTAAGAGATCCATTCGAAGAACATGGGGACTAATTGAATTGAAGTAATAAGTCTCCCCATCTGGGAGACTTATTACTTCAATTCAATTATTTCATTTTTTAGTCGGAACCTTAGGTGCTTCTCGGAAGAAGATAGCGAAAAAAATGATCCCTAAAGTCGAAACTAAAAGGAACGTATAAACCAATGCTTCCATAGATTCGATCGTGGTTTATTTACAATTATAACTTCCACACCTATTCACTTGTCATTTGGGATCATTTCCCATATAAAAAAAGAAAAAGAGTCAAGTCAAAGAAAGGACAGGAGAAGTTTCCTATGTCAAATCAAAAAAGAGAGGTGAAAGATACCATAGCAATGTGGTATCAAGCTGTCTGTTTCCTTGTAGTTGGATCTCCAACTTTTTGGAATGTTCCAAATTCTACTTGAGCATCCAAGTCTGGATCAATACCAGCAAAAACATCTCGGAACAAGGTTCGAGCGCCATGCCAAATGTGTCCGAAAAAGAAGAGCAAAGCAAAGGTAGCATGACCAAAAGTGAACCAACCCCTTGGACTGCTGCGAAAAACACCATCTGATTTCAAAGTAGCTCGATCTAATTCAAAAATTTCCCCTAATTGGGCACGCCTCGCATATTTTTTTACAGTAGCAGGATCAGAATAACTTACTCCATTAAGTTCGCCACCATAGAACTCGACTGTTACGCCTACTTGTTCAACGCTATATTTGGATTCTGCTCTTCTAAAAGGAACGTCCGCTCTCACAATTCCCTCTTCATCTACCAAAACTACCGGAAATGTTTCAAAAAAAGTAGGCATACGACGTACAAAAAGCTCGCGTCCTTCTTTATCTCTAAAGACGGGATGTCCTAACCATCCAACAGCTATTCCATCCCCATTGTCCATTGAGCCTGCTCTGAATAATCCCCCTTTTGCGGGATTATTACCAATATAATCATAAAAAGCTAATTTTTCGGGAATTTTAGACCAAGCTTCTGATAGACTAAGATTTTCAGCTAACCCATCGCTAACTCTTCGATATATTTCTTGCTGAAAGTATCCCTGATCCCACTGATAACGAGTAGGCCCGAATAATTCGATTGGGGTAGTTGCCGACCCATACCACATAGTTCCGGCAACTACGAAAGCTGCAAAAAAAACAGCAGCAATACTACTGGAAAGTACAGTTTCAATATTGCCCATACGTAATCCTTTATATAGACGTTGAGGCGGACGGACACTAAGATGGAATAGGCCCGCTAATATGCCCAATGTACCCGCAGCAATATGATGCGAAGCTATTCCTCCCGGAACGAAAGGATCAAAACCTTCTGCGCCCCACGCAGGATTTACAGCTTGTACTTTTCCAGTTAGTCCATAAGGATCGGACACCCATATCCCAGGACCATACAAACCCGTTACATGAAATGCACCAAAGCCAAAACAAGCCACCCCTGCAAGAAATAAATGAATTCCAAAGATCTTCGGTAAATCCAAAGAGGGTTTTCCCGTCCGCTCATCACGGAATAGTTCTAGGTCCCAATATACCCAATGCCAGATAGCTGCCAAGAAACACAAGCCAGAAAACACAATATGCGCAGTTGCCACACCTTCATAACTCCAAATACCCGGATTCGTTGTAGTTCCTCCTGAAATAGTCCAACCACCCCACGAATTGGTTATTCCTAAACGAGTCATGAAGGGGATGACAAACATACCTTGTCTCCACATTGGATCCAGAACAGGATCTGAGGGATCAAAAACCGCTAATTCGTATAAAGCCATCGAGCCAGCCCAACCAGAAACTAGAGCTGTGTGCATTATATGCACCGCAAGCAATCGACCCGGATCATTCAATACGACAGTATGAACACGATACCAAGGCAAACCCATCGAAATACCCCTTTAGCAAAGAAAAATAGACACGATGTCGTTTTATTTTATCGCATTGGAAAAGACTATCCATATCCCTTCTAGGAGATTCTGTGTCAGAAAGTATGAATATTTATTTCATTTCATTAAAAATAAGAAGCCAATTCTGTTTGTAAGAAGAAAGCGAAGCAGATCTATTCTATACTCGATAAGTGCCAATATGCAATGGGTAGCTTGGGCTACTTGGAAAAACCTAGAATAGATCCCTAATCCGTCTTTGTTTATCATTCGAATCAAAAATTCCTTTTTCTTTATTCAATCTGTTTTACCTTCCTTATATGTATCATTTTTCAATCTATGTATTAATATAATCTATAGTATTCTTATAGAATAAGAAAAAATAAAGATAATAAACTGCGGATTCTTTCTTTCTCCTCCATTCTTACGTTTCCATATTAAAGTGTAGTTTTGTTACTTAAATTTAATAATATTAATCTAATATGCCGATTGGTGTTCCAAAAGTACCTTACCGGATTCCCGGAGATGAAGAAGCGACTTGGGTTGACTTATACAATGTTATGTATCGAGAAAGAACACTTTTTTTAGGTCAAGAGATTCGTTGCGAGATCACGAATCATATTACGGGTCTCATGGTATATCTCAGTATAGAAGATGGAATTAGCGATATTTTTTTGTTTATAAACTCTCCCGGCGGATGGCTAATCTCAGGAATGGCAATTTTTGATACGATGCAAACGGTGACACCAGACATATATACAATATGCCTTGGAATAGCTGCATCCATGGCCTCCTTTATTCTGCTTGGAGGAGAACCCACCAAGCGTATAGCATTCCCTCACGCTAGGATTATGCTTCACCAACCTGCTAGTGCTTATTATCGGGCAAGGACACCTGAATTTTTACTAGAAGTGGAAGAATTACACAAAGTTCGCGAAATGATCACAAGGGTTTATGCACTAAGAACAGGCAAGCCTTTTTGGGTTGTATCCGAAGACATGGAAAGGGATGTTTTTATGTCAGCAGACGAAGCAAAAGCTTATGGACTTGTCGATATTGTAGGGGATGAAATGATTGACGAGCACTGCGATACCGATCCAGTGCGGTTTCCAGAAATGTTTAAGGATTGGTAGGGGCTGGACTTCTTGTAAATTTATTTCAAACCTAAATTCGGGTTTTATGCGATTTTATAGAAAATAGAAATACTTCATGATGATGAATCCGCAGGTTAAGATCGATCTAAACCAATCCATTTTTTTCTATATACATACGACATGCCGACAGTTAAACAACTTATTAGAAATGCAAGACAGCCAATACGAAATGCTAGAAAAACGCCTGCGCTTAAGGGGTGTCCTCAGCGTCGAGGAACATGTGCTAGGGTGTATGTGCGACTCGTTCAGATCATGAGTTCAAACAAATAAGACAATTTTGGAAGTATCCATGATCAGTACCAATGAATAGGGTAGAGCTTCTCTATCCTAGATTTCTATGGTATATGGAATTTCTGGTTTCCTTTGGTGCAAATCCAATCATCTAGATTGGAATTAGAAGAAGCAATTCCCCCATTGGTAGCAAATGGTTATCTATTAAGCGGAGGAAATAGTAATAAAACGAAAAAGGCTTATGCTCCTTTATCTTAAAAGAACGGACTAAAGGGTCAGCTATTAAGCCAACTTTCATAATTAAATACCGTCACTGTATGAATAACTCTTATTGTGAAAAGAGCTATTTACTCTATAATGGATAGGTAGAGCCAAAGAATGTGAACTATACAAGTTCACAATACCTTTTGATGAAATGAAAGAGAGGGCTCCGGTGTATAGAGAGGACCTCACCGTTTAAAAGGAAACCATAGAAACGATGGAACCCACTGTTTTTTTAGTATGGTTAGAATTTGTTATTTCTATGCGAAATAACTGAAGGGAATAGAATAAAAAATCGTGGTTGGGAAGGTTATAGTAGCAAAAGCCGTTGGAATTAATATTTTATATATCGGAATAATCCGTTTTGTTATTAATGGGAAAAGGGACGGTTAAAACAAGAGAAATCATTAGTTATTCATTAAGGTTAATTTGATTCAATGACCAGAGTTCCGCGAGGATATGTAGCTCGGAGACGACGAACAAAAATGCGTTCATTTGCCTCAAACTTTAGAGGTGCTCATTTAAGACTTAATCGAATGATTACTCAACAAGTAAGAAGAGCTTTTTTTTCTTCTCATCGAGATAGAGGCAGGCAAAAGAGGGATTTTCGTCGTTTGTGGATCACTCGGATAAACGCGGCAACACGGATATATAAAGTATTCGATAGTTATAGTTTCGATAGTTATAGTAAATTAATACACAATCTGTATAAGAAGGAATTAATTCTTAATCGTAAAATGCTTGCACAAGTAGCTGTATCAAATCCAAATAATCTTTACACGATTTCTAATAAAATAAAAACCATCAATTAAAGGAGAAAAAAGTAATATACAGGAATAATTAAAAATGAATTCCCGGAGAAGGAACTCCGGGAAGATACAATAAATTAAGATTACCAAGAATCAAAACAGGATTACTTTATATAATATGAGTCTTACCTTTTTGAATAAAACATCAACAATCGGAACTTCAGTTTCGATTGTTGTTTCTTAAATTCTGGTTGGAGTTTCTTAAGTTTCGATTGGAATTGGACTTTTGTGTTAATTGAGGAATATGTCTATTTTTTCTGTTTCTAGGGCCAGTAATTATTGAAATTGACTGGGCTTGAAATTGCTTCTCATTTTCATAGTTACGAAATGGTAAGAAAGATAAAATACGAGCCTGTTTTATAGCAAGAGTAATTAATCGTTGTTGTTTCAAGGTTAATCTATTTATTCGTCTGGATAATATTTTTCCTTGTTCACTAATAAATCGATTAATTAAACTCATGTTTCTATAATCAATTCGATCCCCCGGGCCAATTCGAGAACGCTTACGAAAAGGTTGTTTAGATTTACGAAAAGGTTGTTTGGATTTACGAAAGGGTTGTTTGGATTTACGAAAGGGTTGCTTAGATTTACGAAAAGGTTGTTTAGATATATACATGATTTATTCCTTATTTTATTTGAAAATTGGCAAAAAAGGATTTCTTTATTTTATTCATTCTGGATCCAGAAGTAAGTAGTCTTTCTTTGGTCCATATATTATTATATTCATATACTAAATATATAAATATAATAAAAATCCTCTATACATATGAAATAATATCTACCTAAAACCAGATGAGTTGATTTTAATTTTGTTTTCTATCTATGTTCTATATATTAAATAAGAAGTTCTTACTCTTTTTGTTCTTTGGAAAAATCGAGCACACGATGCTCCTATTTCTTTATTTCGTTATGAGTCGTATGCTTGCGACAATAACGACAAAATTTTCTTAATTCTAATTGTCCGGGTGTATTGTGACGATTCTTTTGAGTACTATATCTAGAAATTCCCGTCGATTCCTTATTGGTACCCTTTCGAACACAACTGATACATTCCAAAATAACTCCGATTCTAACACCTTTGTCCTTGGCCATGAACCTCCTTTCCTTTTTGGATCGACTTAACTTAATTCTTATATCTATTCCTTTATTCTTCTATTTTGGATCCGAAGAAGAAGAATAAAATCCATAGAAGTTTCTAACTAAAAATGTGATTTCTAATTCTAAATATTTTGTTGTAATTCTTCGAATTCTCTAACGAATCCAATAGAATAAAAAATAGAGAAATAATTAAAAAATACAATCCTTGTCGAATTAGCAAGGATTTTGCTTCGAAATCCTTTCATTTAAGTAGCAACCCCAGTCCTAGCCTCTTTCTATGCTCTGATTTGTTGTGAGGCCTGACTTAACTTGCATACCCTTTTTAATTAAATTTGTGTTTTCTAAAAAGGGATTTACCGAATTTTTCATGATCCTGAGGTTCGACCCAATCCATCTTTTCTTTCTTTTTGCTTCGTATACTAAAAAAGGATTGAAGGAATATTTTCGTCATGTGAAATTCTATCTCTCGCATAGGAATAACTAGAATTAAAAAAAAGGGAATGACAAAGCATCTGGGAATAAACGATTAATTTCTATCAATAAACCCGCTAAAACCCCAAACCATAGAGTACTTAGCACGGGTGCTACAGAGAGATATGTTTTTATATCCCGCATTGAAAATCCTCCTTCCTTATTGGAATACATATATGATCAGATACTTTTGCCCAAGATAGTTTGTATTTCTTAAATTCGTAACTAAAAAAAGAAATACAATATTATATATAAAATGAACCATATAGACGAAATTTTCCTATACCTAAAAAAGATGACCCTTCCTCCTATACATTACTAAGGAATAGTAATCTTTCTTTTATAGGTGAAATTTGATTGGATTTTAGATGTATACCCTTCCTTGATTATATGAGACCAAAAACAAGAAATGACAAGCAAGAAATGACAAGAAAGTTCTATATAGATAGAGAAATAGAAGAAAATTACAATGTGGAAAACAAGAAAGGAATTGTGTACAATGGCATTGTACAACAATTTGGAAAAGGGATGTAGCGCAGCTTGGTAGCGCGTTTGTTTTGGGTACAAAATGTCACAGGTTCAAATCCTGTCATCCCTACCTATTCCTTCTCTCTTCTTTATGGGCAATATCGGGGAGATCGATTAAAGTGGGTATAACTTGAATTTGTGAATACTATACGTAACGTACGTGAAACACGTTAGGAATTTGCTTTTTGAAAGCGCTCTTAGTTCAGTTTGGTAGAACGCGGGTCTCCAAAACCCGATGTCGTAGGTTCAAATCCTACAGAGCGTGATTCCATCTGTTTTATGCCGAAACAGAGTAAAATAACTTAAAAAAAAACAAAGTCGAATTGCAACTCCACTTTGACCTCCTCTCTGGTCTGGAGGAGGTCAATCAAAAAAGAAATGTTACTCAATCAAAGATCCAACTGATCCCCACGCCTGTATTGCAAATACGCAGTCACGAATAATCCCGCTAAAGTAATAGGAATTAGGCCTAAGACGATTCCAAAAAGAAAAACTTCAATCATTTCTATTTGTTCGAGGGGCTAAAAAAAAGAGGTACGATCTATCTCTAAATAATAGTCTAAATTATCCACGAATCTCAATGACCAAGAAAAGAATTGGTGATTAGTGCGGAAAAGAGTCCTAGAATACTAGGAATACAAAAGATTTTTCTTTTCTTCTTTTCTGACTTATTCATTCAATTCATTTCAAATAAGACGTATCAAATAAGACCTATCTTGTTCAAGCCAATAAATAGAGCTGGAGTTATAGTTAAAGCAGCCAGTAGAAAACCGAAATAACTAGTTATAGTAAGCATGAAGGGGTTAAATTCCATTTATTTTTTCACTACACTACATATGTTGATAAAGCACTTACCTAAGTTATGGAAAATTTCGAATTCATCGGTTATTTTAGATAATACTAAAAAACAAGATAGAGTGAGATACAAAAGTATAAAAGAAAATAGATTCATCAGATGGGACATGAATCCCTAATTCCGAATCAAAAGATTTGTTGTGGAATCTATCAGGTAAGTAAAGTAATAATATTAAGAACTAGATCATCTAACCCCGTTGAAAAATAAAATAGGATTTTTTTTTGGGGGGTCGAGTGAAAGAGAAATAAAGAATGGAATTTTAAAAAAGCTCTTTCTATTTCGGATTATTTAGTTTTCAATAGGATTTCATCCTCTTTTTGGAGTAAACGGTCGAATATTCCCCTATTCCTTCTTATTTTAACTCATTCTATTCCATATAGAATAAGACAAAAAGAAAAGCATTCCACGACCCCCAAGCGCCCCCGAAAAAGGGAAA